AATAGGGAAATCCCAATTCAGTGGGCCTTTCGATACAATCAAATCGCCATATTCTAGGAGCCCAAACTATGTGATTGAATAAATCCTCCTCTATCTGTTGCGGATCGAGGGCCCCTTCCCCTTCTTCAAACTCCGATTCGTATTTTTCATATAGAAATCTCTGATCAACGATAGAACAAGATCCATTTTGCATCATATCTAACTGATTCCTTGGTTCGGACCGAAGAAGTAATGTCACTCGATTATTATCAAACTGACTGCAAGATTTTTCTGTCCGTGAGGATCCCGCCAGAGCCAGAGCGCCTTCTACTTCTAATAGTAATAATAGTAATAGGCCATGAACTAGATCAGAATCGTTCTCGACGAATCCATAAGAAGTGATCCAATTTTTTTCATCGTGTCTGGATGAAGACCAAAGATCTTGAGCGACCGATCCGGCAGAACAACTCAAAAGATAAAGAAGTATCGTTAATTTCTTCATGCTCGTTCCAAGTTCGAAGTACCATTTGTACAAATAAGAATCCCCTCCCTTACATGATTTCTTCTTCATATAGATAGATATAGGATCTATGGGGCAATTACTTAGAAGTACATTTTGTGTAACAGCCCTTCCTATCTGATAGAAAAGGATCCCATGATCCTGAACCGATCTTATCTGGGATCGAAAATCCCAAGTTTTTCTATGAAGAGCTGATCTAATTGTATTAGTTTCTATAATGGATTTCTTCTGTGTAATACTAATTGATAGGGCCTCATTGATAAGTGCTACAAGATCTCGCGCATTGGAACCCATGGTTATGGACCCGAATCCGTTAGTATGGAACATCTTCTTTTCCAAGTGAAATCCTCTAGTATATGAAAGAATGAAAAAGTGCTTTCGTTGTTGTGGAAGAAGAAGCCTTCGTATCTTAATGCATGTATTGAATTTATTTGGAGCTATTAGAGCGGGATCCACTTTTTGGGGAATATGAGTCGAAGCAATAACAAGAATCTTTCCAGTGGAACATCTTTCACAATCCCTGGAGAGATAGTTCTCTAATAGATCGAGGGATAAGTAATTCGACTCATTCACATGCAGATCATGAATGTTTGGAATCCATATTATGCAAGGAGACATTGCTTTTGCTAATTCGAATTGAAGGGTGATATCAAATCGGTCTATTTTCGTCGTCATATACATAGTTAGCACATTCGTCATAGTTAGCAGCTCCGTATCAATATCAAGGTCATCATTACTATCATCAATATCGTCACTATCATCAATATCGATATCATCAATAGGATAACCTTTAGGCTTGTCATCCAGGAACTTGTTCGGAAATACCGTAATGAAAGGAACATAGGAGTTTGTCGCTAGGTATTTGACCAAACAGGATCGTCCAGTTCCTATAGAACCTATCACTAAAATACCTCTAGAAGGGGATAGGGCTAAGCGGAGCGAAAAGGGTTTTCCATGAGGAGATGGGGAATGAAAAATATTAGCCCCACACAAGGTTTGTGAATAAGTGATTGTATGATAATGAGCAAGGAATATCCGTCTTTCTGCTAAACAGGATCTATTGAACTCATAATTCATTAGATCCTTTTGATGAATGTCAACTAAGTATCGTAAGGAAATTGATCCCGGTTGTTCAATCATTTGATAACCAGAGTCATTCTTTGATAAATGATCACTATGAGTCAGACTCAATAGAATTTGATCAATCCTTTTTTCTGTCGTTAAGGTGGAGAACTGAACCAAGAATTCTCTTTCTTCATCATCAATCGAATCACTGTTCGCGACCCAGAATTCTATTTTATCATCAATCCAATCACCATTCACGTTTTTTCTTTTTCTTATCAATGAATAGATCTCTTTACTTGTACGACTTAGATGTCTCGTATTTCTCGAAAAAATGATTCGATTGATGGGATTTGGTATGATACTTACAAGATCGATGAGATTGATCTTCCAATATTTCTTCTTAGAACGTATTGATTTGACCCCATAAGCGGGACCACCACCCAATAGCATGTTGCCACCAGAAGCAGAACCCCGTATTTCTTCCAGAGAATCTCCTAATTGTTCCAGAACAACTAGAAAGAGATTCTTTAACCAGAAAGGATTCAGTTCAGATGTAGGATACCTATCCAGAAGTTTTCGAAATTCCATCATGTATGATGGAATCATCAAAGATTTGATCTTTTCTAACTCTGTCTGTAACTCACTAGAGGCTCGGGAAACAAAGAGAAGATGTATACGAACGAGATATCCAGCAACAAGAAGAAGGAAAAAGATGGAATAGAGGAACTCCCGAGCATTTGTTGATCTCAGATGTGCCCATATCAATGGAACGGGTGACTCATTATTTCGATGAATCATTTCTTCGGACAGAAGAAGATTCTGTAAACATTGACTCGAAATCTCACTTATCAGAGTCCATTGTGGAAGAATCTTCTGAGGAATTGGCCGTGATATATCTGATCCATGCATCATATCATGAAAAATGGATACAAATTT